GCTTGATGCAAATGGCTAAAATATCTTCTGCTTTATATGATTATCAATCAAATAAAAAGTTATTTTATGTATCAATCCTTACATCCCCTACCACAGGTGGGGTGACGGCCAGCTTTGGTATGTTGGGAGATATCATTATTGCCGAACCCAATGCTTACATTGCATTTGCGGGTAAAAGAGTAATTGAACAAACATTGAATAAGACAGTACCTGAGGATTCACAAGTGGCTGAATATTTATTCCATAAGGGCTTATTCGATCCAATCGTACCACGTAATCCTTTAAAGGGCGTTCTGGGTGAGTTATTTCGGCTACATGCTTTCTTTCCTTTGAATAAAAATTAGATCGATAAAGTAGAGCCTTAGAGTCTTAATTTAATAAGAGTATTAATTTATTAAAACTTAATAAAATTTTTTATGTGTGGTGATCAAGTAGTTATTTAATTTATAGGAATCAAATATAGGAATCAAAGTAAAAATACGAAGAATGGATTTTTTCTTTGGTAACATAAGATTTAATTGTAGAAAGAATCATCCAGATCATCTTTTTATCGATATTCCTGGTTACTAACCAGGAAATCCCTATTAAAAAAAATAAAAGAGTGAATTCTTTACTTCCGTGAAATTGGTTAACAAGGTCTTGCATCTTTCTATATCTCCCAAAAATCACCCCCCACTAAAAATCCTTTTTGTTGGGTCGTATTATTATAATGAATTCTTTGAGAATTTGTAATAAATCCTTTCTTTAGTAAATTTTATAAAATTATTAAATTTATAAGACAAGAACAAGATAATAACTAATAATACGAATAATATAAAGGGTGGATTATCATACATATATTTCATGTAGAAACATGTAGAAAGATTTATAGGTCCATTTATTTACATATTTATTGGATTTTATTAATTAATATATATTTATTAAAACATATACTTATATACTCCCTATTAAGTATATATACTCACTTAGGTATACTTAGTATAATATAACAATTATATATGAATTATAATATATCTTTATAACAATATAAGGATAAAGTTAAAATATTAATATAAAACAATAAATATAACAATAAATAACAGGTACAAATATTAAATCGAGGTACCCATTCTATGATAACTCTCAACAGCTTCCCCTCAATTTTTGTGCCTTTAGTGGGCTTAGTATTTCCGGCAATTGCAATGGCTTCTTTATCTCTTTATGTTCAAAAAAACAAGATTTTTTAGATACAATAAGGACGAATCTTTTTTTTTCAAGACTTACTTGGATCATAACACGGATATCTATTTAGTAGAATATGGTATAACATGTGGCTTCCTTCGGTCATAAGCTCTTATGTATGTATAAACATGATATTATGGGTAAATGAATTATCACTATTTTCAAATAGATCGGGATCGGGGAGAATTTCTGAAATGTAAAGTCAATATATCTATATGTATTCGGAAATCATGTGAAAGGGATGTTACTATTTTAGTTTGGACCTAAGAAATTCGATGAATTACCCCTAAACGTTCACATCATAATAGTGCTGGTTGATGAGAGTTACTTCGGAAACAAAAAAAAGTAAAATAAAATTTATTTTTGTTATTCTCCCAATTCCAATAAAATGCAACTAGGTCTAGTTATAGTATGAGTTGGCGATCAGAACGTATATGGATAGAACTTATAGCGGGGTCCCGAAAAACAAGTAATTTCTGCTGGGCCTTTATTCTTTTTTTAGGTTCATTAGGGTTTTTATTGGTTGGAACGTCCAGTTATTTTGGTAGGAATTTTATATCTTTATTTCCTTCTCAGCAAATAATTTTTTTTCCACAAGGGATCGTGATGTCTTTCTATGGGATCGCAGGTCTTTTTATTAGCTCCTATTTGTGGTGCACAATTTCGTGGAATGTAGGTAGTGGTTATGATCGATTCGATATAAAAGAGGGCGTAGTGTGTATTTTTCGTTGGGGATTTCCTGGAAAAAATCGTCGCATATTCCTCCGATTCCTTATGAAAGACATTCAGTCCATCAGAATAGAAATTAAAGAAGGTATTTATGCTCGTCGTGTCCTTTATATGGAAATCAAAGGCCAGGGGGCCATTCCCTTGACTCGTACTGATGAGAATTTGACTCCACGAGAAATTGAGCAAAAAGCTGCTGAATTGGCCTATTTCTTGCGTGTACCAATTGAAGTATTTTGAAAAAAGGAACTGAAGAATGAATACTTTGCAAGAGAGAAAAAACTCAAGAATCCTCGTTTTTTTATATAGCATAACTTAACTGAAGTTTCTTCAGAACGCTTATTCGAACCAAAGCAAACGCTACGAAATAATTCTAAAACAAAATTGTTTGTGTCCACAATTTTTTTATGCGTATGTAAACCCACTTAACTCAATTCAGTAACAAATCTAAATACTAGATTCATCATATATTAAAACAAAACATTTCATAATAAATCATAATATAATAAAGTAAAGAATTTTTTTTTTTAGAAATATTTGATATTTTGATAGAACGGGAGTTCTTTCGTCTCGCAATCCGACTACTATTAATTTGAAGTGGGCTTTTTCTTATTCTATTTCTATATTCTTTCTAAATTCAAGGACTAACCACTGTACTGAATCACAAAAAAAATCGGAAATAGATTCATGGGCTCGATAACTTGTAATAGAACTTATGCTTGATAGAAATATTAGTATCGTATAGAGTCGACGAACGAGGTGCGTTCAGTAAAAATTAAAAAATTCACAGACGAAAAAATGGCAAAAAAGAAAGTATTAATTTCCCTTCTATATCTTGCATCTATAGTATTTTTGCCTTGGTGGATCTCTCTCTCATTTAATAAAAGTCTGGAATCTTGGGTTACAAATTGGTGGAATACTAGGCAATCCGAAATCTTTTTGAATGATATTCAAGAAAAGAGTATTCTAAAAAAATTCATAGACTTAGAGGAACTCCTACGTTTGGACGAAATGTTAAAGGAATACCCGGAAACACATTTACAAAAGCCTCGCATCGAAATCTACAAAGAAACGATCCAATTGATCAAGATGCACAATGAGGATCGCACGCATACAATTTTACACTTCTCGACAAATATAATCTGTTTCGTTATTCTAAGTGGTTATTCTATTATAGGTAATGAAGAACTTGCTATTCTTAACTCTTGGGTTCAAGAATTCCTATATAACTTAAGCGACACAATAAAAGCTTTTTCTATTCTTTTATTAACTGATTTATGTATAGGATTCCATTCGCCCCACGGTTGGGAACTAATGATTGGCTCTGTCTACAAAGATTTTGGATTTGCTCATAATGATCAAATTATATCCGGTCTTGTTTCTACTTTTCCAGTCATTTTAGATACAATTTTTAAATATTGGATCTTTCGTTATTTAAATCGTGTATCTCCTTCACTTGTAGTGATTTATCATTCAATGAATGACTGAAAAATGATTGAACGATCCAATTATAATATTTGTTACTTTGTGGATAAGCAAAACATTCAAAATTGTACTTATTCTTTCTACCCATCCAAGGGATTCCTTCAATATTCCAGTAAAATTATTTATATTTAAGTAAATAGCAAAATTATAGATAGGGAACTATACTAGCGACCTGCCTAATTTTATTGTATAAATTTTCGGGATCAATGATTGGACCATGCAAACTAAAAATACCTTTTCTTGGATAAAGAAAGAGATTACTCGATCCATTTCCGTATCGCTCATGATATATATAATAACCCAGGCACCCCTTTCAAATGCATATCCCATTTTTGCACAGCAGGGTTATGAAAATCCACGAGAAGCGACTGGCCGTATTGTATGTGCCAATTGCCATTTAGCTAATAAACCCGTGGATATCGAGGTTCCACAAGCGGTACTTCCTGATACTGTATTTGAAGCAGTTGTTCGAATTCCTTATGATCTGCAACTGAAACAAGTTCTGGCTAATGGTAAAAAAGGAGCTTTGAATGTAGGGGCTGTTCTTATTTTACCCGAGGGGTTTGAATTAGCCCCTCCCGATCGTATTTTGCCCGAGATAAAAGAAAAGATAGGAAATCTGTCTTTTCAGAGCTATCGCCCCACTAAAAAAAATATTCTTGTGATAGGTCCTGTTCCTGGTCAGAAATATAGTGAAATCACCTTTCCTATTCTTTCCCCGGACCCCGCTACTAAGAAAGATGTTCACTTCTTAAAATATCCCATATACGTAGGCGGGAACAGGGGAAGGGGTCAGATTTATCCCGACGGGAGCAAGAGTAACAATAATGTTTATAATGCTACAGCAGCAGGTATAGTAAGCAAAATCATACGAAAAGAAAAGGGGGGTTACGAAATAACCATAGCGAATGCATCGGATGGACGTCAAGTGGTTGATATTATCCCTCCAGGACCGGAACTTCTTGTTTCAGAGGGCGAATCCATCCAACTTGATCAACCATTAACGAGTAATCCTAATGTGGGTGGATTTGGTCAGGGGGATGCGGAAATAGTACTTCAAGATCCATTACGTGTCCAAGGTCTTTTGCTATTCTTGGCATCTGTTATTTTGGCACAAATCTTTTTGGTTCTTAAAAAGAAACAGTTTGAGAAGGTTCAATTGTCCGAAATGAATTTCTAGATCCGCGGATTTATCAACATCAAGCTCTAAAAATAAAAAAATTTTGCTTGTTTATATTCTTTCTTCTACCGGATTTCGGGAATTACTTATACCGCATTACTGGTCATAGTATATTGTGAAGAAGACTATTTGATTTTACTTAACTCTTCTTTATTTCTTTGTTTTTTCAATCCAAATTCAAACGGTATGATATAGAACGAATCAATAGTTTTATATTTGAATAGAACCAAAACAAAAGATAAATAAGCGGAGAATATAAACCAAAGTATAAATGAGAGGAACAAAGGATTTTAGGGGGGATTGTTCGTCTACTAGTCCTTGACACAAGAAACGGAATTTTCCACAACCCTTTCTTGTGTCGAATTAATAATGATTCTCGATCCCATTC